AATGGGACTCATCTTTATTACACTTCTTTTGGCTTCCAAGACAATTAGAGCATTAAAAAAACGGAGTTTCGAACTTAACTCCGTCCTTATTTCCATTTAACTTCGATGGTTTTGGGGGGGTTGTAACCAAGGGAAGTGGAAACGCGGTTAGAGGATACTTCATTAGATGGTTGTACCCGAAAGGCAGTAGGTTATAGCAAAGAATGGGAAAAAATGAAAAATACGGGAATTTCAGAGTGGATTAGAAATAAAATTTTTGATTCGGTTCGGTATGGATAATGGATAAAGGATCTTCCTATGTTATACTATTCAATTCTCGACAATGAATCCATTTGATAGCTCCGATATTGTATTGTTATTCATGATATTGAGCTGATTTTATATCATCGAGATGTAATTCATCCCATTTGAATTTACAGGTGAAAGATTTCTCATCTCTATGGGGCTCTATGGGATTAAATCCCGAGTTATTGCCAAGTAAAAAAAAACGAAGAGATTATGGAAGTAAATATTCTTGCATTTATTGCTACTGCACTGTTCATTCTAATTCCTACTGCTTTTTTACTTATCATATATGTAAAAACAGTCAGTCAAAATAATTAATTTGAATGAAACTTGACTTCGTAGTTCTTATCAATGATTGAATAAATGAAATCAAAATAAAGGATTTCCATTTTGCGTTTTAAATGAAATGATGGGGCTGGGATCCGCAGTATTCTATGAGATCCGATAGTATGGTAGAAAGAAATATATGACTCTTTCTACCATACTATTTATATTATTAGTATTATTTAATATATAAATAATTAAGGTGTACTCTATAAAGATAGAGACCTATATATAGATATATAGATCAATCTAAAATCAAATATGTATATTCATCCATCATATATGTAGATATCAATTACATATATGTAATGCACATAGCATAGCACTTCAATTCTATTTATTTGCTTCATCTATTTGATTGGTATTGATTACAATCAATTTGAAAAAAAAAGGATCCGTTGTTCCTCTGTTCCTCATTGTCTATACAGAATTCTGGTAAGAGCGGGTTCATCGAAATCGAAAGTTTCGGAAAAATTTTGTTGAAAGAAATTTCCTATCATCTGTATTCCTCTTCTAATCTAAATACGAACATTGGATGGGAATCCGTCAACTATCTCTTTAACTTTGATTGGAGGGGTATTATTTATCTAATACATTACTCCACTGGAATCCAAGATGAATAATATTCATTTCATTATGATTTATTCGATAATAAAAAGTGCTAACTCAATTTCGTAGTATCCTTAGACTTAAAGTCCACTTCTTCCCCATACTACGAGTGAAAGGGAAAATGTAAAGACTACCATTAAAGCAGCCCAAGCGAGACTTACTATATCCATGTAAATTGTGTCCCCTACCTCTATGAATATGAAGGAATTATTCCATTATTGCTCACTCATAATAGTGGAATCAATGGTGCAGAGTCAAAAAAAAAAGGGGGGGTTCGGTTCTGGACCAACACTATTGATGAACTAATCCAATAAATCCACTTACAACAAGTTCTTATAGGATTTTTCGTAGAATCTCGAAATATTAAGTCCAAGAAAACTAACAACAAGAAGTGACACTCTTAGAAGAGTCAAGGTAACGTTATTAATCGAACATGTAGGATAATCCAACCTAGTATTTCTTTTTTTGTCCTTTATAAGTAAAAGGCTTCTTAATATGGAAGTAAGACAAGATAAGATTGCTATCCATTACATACCTCGATTTCCCATTTGATCTAATCCTTAGCCTCTCCTGATTGTTTCAAAGAAACAATCATAAAACAGCTCATTCTTTACTAGGATTACCAAAAATAAAATCTTTATTTTTGCACCTTTTAAAATAAAAAAAATTCGGATTAGGATCTATAAAAAAAGCTACAATCTAATATTGATTGAATGCTTGAGCATTCAGAGACTCTCGTGAGTCTGTATACAAAGTATCTTCCACCCAATTACTAACCAATTAGATTCCCCGTCCGGCTATCCAATCTAATTCAAAGCATAATTTAATTAGTAGACACTACATTAGTAGTGGAAGGGTTATCAAGACTTACCGATTCCCTTCCACTACTCTAATCTTTCGTTTGTTGATCAGGCGACACCCGGATTTGAACTGGGGAAAAAGGATTTGCAGTCCCCCGCCTTACCACTCGGCCATGCCGCCAAAACGATACAAAATAGATGAAAATCTACCCCTTATGTTTATATTTAATTTATACTTGAATTTTTTGTTTATAAAAAATAAACAAAAAATTCAAGATAAATTGGAACCATTAACTATTGAACTATCGGCTGTGAATTCCTGAATGATTCTTGGTTTTGAATCTAAAATTGGGTTTATTTCCATAATTACATAAGAAAAAAAATGGATACATAACTAATCAGTATTGATTCTTTTCAATCAAAAAATCCCTCTCAATTTCAATTATATTAATTATATTAGCAATTATGAGTATATGTAAACC